CCAGGAACGGGGCCTATCACAAGAATATTTTTTTTATTGGGGCGATAGCTCTGAAAAGACAGATTGCCTATCTTTTCTTTTATCTCGGGGGAAATCCGATCAGCAGGAGCTAATTCAAAACCCTCTGGTAAAATAAGAACAGCCCCTACATTCAAAGCACCCTTTTTACCATTAGCGAGAACTTGTTTTAGTTGCATATCATAAGGGATTCGAACAACTGCTTCAAATACAGTATCTGGAAGTACCGTTTGTGGAACTTCAATATCCACGGGCTTATTAGCTAAATGGCAATTGGCACATACAATACGACCAGTCGCTTCTCGCGGATTTTCATAACCCTGCTGTGCAAAAATGGGATATGCGCTTGAAATGGATGGCCGAGTTATGATATATATCATGAGCGATACGGAAATGGATCGAGTAATTTGTTCCTTTATCCAAGAAAAAGTCTTTCTAGTTTGCATGGTCCAACCATTGAGCCCAAAAATGTCTACAATAAATTTGGTAGGTCGCTAACCTAGTTCCCTATCCGCAATTCTGCTATTTACTGGAATAATTTTACTGGAATAAATAATATTAATATATAGAATAAATCTTTGGGATGGGTAGAAAAATAAAGAGTAAGTATTATTTTACATGCTTTGCTTCTGTACAACTACAAAGTAAGAAACGTTAGAATTGAATTGGATTAATATAAGTATATAAGTAGATCCTTTTTTAATCATTCATTGAATGATAAATCACTACAAGTGACGGAGAAACACGATTTAAATAACGAAAAATCCAAAATTTAAATAGAGTATCTAGAATGACTGGAAAAGTAGAAACAAGACCAGATATAATTTGATCATTATGAGCAAATCCAAAATCTTTGTAGACAAAGCCAATCATTAGTTCCCAACCATGGGGCGAATGGAATCCGATACATAAATCTGTTAATAAAAGAATCGAAAAAGCCTTTATTGTGTCACTTAAGTTATATAGGAATTCCTGAGCCCAAGAGTTAAGAATAACAAGTTCTTTATTACCCAAAATTGAATAACCACTTAGAATAACGAAACAGATTATATTTGTCAAGAAGTGCAAAATCGTATGGATATGATCCTCATTGTGTATCTTGATTAATTGGAGCGTTTCTTTGTGGATTCCTATACGAAGGTTTTGTAGATGTGTCTCCGAGTATTCCTTGATCATTTCCTCCAAAAGAAAGATTTCCTCCAATTCTATGAATTTTTCGAGAATATTTTTTTCTTGAATATCATTCAAAAAAATTTCAGATTGCCTAGTATTCCACCAATAAGTAACCCAAGATTCCAGACTTTTATTAAATGAGAGAGAAATCCACCAGGGCAAAAATACTATAGATGCAAGATATAAAAGAGGGTTGAATGCTTTCTTTTTTGACATTTTTTCATTTCGTCTATGAATTTTTAATGAACCGACCTCATTAGTTGACTCTACGCCATCCAATATTTCTCTCATGCATGAGTTCTATTACAAAGTATCGAACTTATGAATCTATTCACTGTTTTGTTTTGTGGTTGTTACGTTACGTATACGTCTTCTTTGACTAGAATGAGCGTTATGAAGAAACTTCAGTTAAGTTATGGTATAGAAAAGTTATGGTATAGAAAAGGGGGATTCTTTAGTTTTTCCTTACTGCTGAGAAAGCATTCACTCTCTCAGCTCATTTCTCAAAATACTTCAATCGGTACACGCAAGAAATAGGCCAATTCGGCAGCTTTTTGTTCGATTTCCCGTGGAGTAACATTCTCATCAGTACGAGTCAAGGGAATGGCCCCCTGGCTTCTGATATCCATATAAAGGACACGGCGAGCATAAATACCCTCTTTAACTTCTATTCTGACGGACTGAATATCCTTTATAAGGAATCGGAGGAAGATGCGACGATTTTTTCCAGGGAATCCCCAACGAAAAATACACACCATTCCTTCTTTTCTATCGAATCGATCATAACCACCCCCTACATTCCACGAAATTGTGCACCACAAATAGGAGCTAATAAAGAGACCCGCGATCCCATAGAAAGACATCACAATCCCTTGTGGAAAAAAAAGGATTTGCTGAGACGGAAATAAAGATATCAAGTTTCTCCCAAGATAACTGGAAGTTCCAACCAATAAGAATCCTAATGAACCTAAAAAAAGGATAATGGCCCAGCAGAAATTACTTGTTTTTCGCGACCCCGTTATAGGTTGTATCCATATATGTTCTGATCGACAACTCATACTTGATCTGGTTTCGTTTTATTGGAATTGAGAGAATACCCTAGACTTTACTTTTTTTGTTTCCGAAGTAACTCTCATCAACTAGTACTATTTTGATGTGAACCTTTAAGAGTAATTTATCAAATTGGTTAGATCTAAAATAAAAAAAAATACCCTTCGTATGATCCCATCAATATACATATAGATGTACCGATTTTACAGTTCAGCCATCCGGCGATCCTGAGATTTTTTCAAATAGATAGAATTACTTT